GTATGTTATGATATTATTGAGGGAATTTTGAAATTGATGGAATTCAGTATAGATAATGACTAATAAAGAGTAATTTATTTTGAACAATATATGTCTTTCACATACAACGATAAAAAGGAGTCACTTACCTTTTGAATGGCAGTTCCAAAAAAACGTACTTCTATGTCAAAAAAGCATATTCGTAGAAATATTTGGAAAAAAAAAGGATCTTTAGAGGCAGTAAAAGCTTTTTCTTTAGCTAAATCTGTTTCCACGGGACAGTCAAAAAGTTTTTTTGTGCGACAAAAAAAAGTCTTGGAAAAATCTTAATTGACATGTTTCAAAGAACTTCCAAACTTCCAAATTTCCATTTTTTAATTGTAAGACAAATGATTCAATTTTACTAAATTGTATTTGTATTTCACTTCTCATATTAGTTAGAGCTAGGTAATATGAAAAAGAAGAATCTTTCTGTCTACTTGATTCAAAGTACTCAGTATTGTGTATTTTATTTTTTTTATCATTTTTTTAGATTTTTTATAGTCTTTATATATTTCTATTATATTCTATTTTAGTTATTTTCTTCTTTTTCTTGTTTATGTTATATTTTATTCTATTTATTTCAATTTCTATTGATTGATATTGAATTCGTGAGATGGTTTTTTCTTTCCTATGAATTGTGCTTTTCTATTTTGAAAAGCACAATTACGATAGACAAGGAAGAATCTGAATATTCCATTCTACTTTATACTAAGGTGTTGTATCTCAAAATCGTTAGAAAAAAATCATGAATTTTATACCCCGACTGAGAACGAAACTATTGAGTTCTGAGTTTCTGGATAAACAAGAGCTAGGTTTCTAGTTTCTAGTACGGAAAAGTTGATTATTCAAACTGAACTTACGAAGATACTAATTAAGTATTATTGATATTTTCTTTATATTTAACATTTCCAGATGAATGGAAATGCATCTTTCTTAATTGTTTCCTAAACTCTATTGAATATCGACAATTCAACATGAATTTCCTATTATATATATTATTATTATTATATATATTATTATTTAAGGTAAGCCGCCATGGTGAAATTGGTAGACACGCTGCTCTTAGGAAGCAGTGCTAGAGCATCTCGGTTCGAGTCCGAGTGGCGGCATAAAGAATTATTCATATTAAGAATATAGACACAATAGATTCTAGAAATTTAAAATATTCTCTTTTAGATTCTATTTAATCCCCTCCCCGATTTCAATTATTTAAAAGGGACTCTTCTTTATGATATTTGCAACCTTAGAACATATATTAACTCATATTTCCTTTTCGATCATCTCAATTGTGATTCTGATTCATTTGATGAACTTATTAGTCTACGAAATCGAAGGATTACATAATTCGTCAGAAAAAGGGATGATAGCTACTTTTTTCTCTATAACAGGGTTTTTAGTTATTCGTTGGATTTCTTCGGGACATTTTCCCTTAAGTAATTTATACGAATCATTAATCTTCCTTTCATGGAGTTTATCCATTATTCATATGATTCCGTATCTTGGGAATCATAAAAATGATTTAAGCGCAATAACTGCACCAAGTGCCATTTTTACCCAAGGTTTCGCCACGTCAGGTCTTTCAACTGAAATGCATCAACCCGCAATATTAGTACCTGCTCTACAATCTCAGTGGTTAATGATGCATGTCAGTATGATGCTATTGAGCTATGCAGCTCTTTTATGCGGATCGTTATTATCAGTTGCTCTTATAGTGATTACATTTCAAAAAAGAATCGATTCTTTTTTGAAAAACAAGAATTTTTTCAGTTTAAGGAAGTCGTTTTTCTTTGGTGATATGGAATATTTGAACCAAAAGGGAAGTGTATTAAAAAATACTTCTTTCTTCTCATTTCAAAATTTTTACAAATATCAATTAATTCAGCGTTTGGATTATTGGAGTTATCGTGTCATTAGTTTAGGGTTTACCTTTTTAACCATAGGCATTCTTTCTGGAGCAGTATGGGCTAATGAAGCATGGGGTTCTTATTGGAATTGGGACCCTAAGGAAACTTGGGCATTTATTACTTGGACCATATTTGCAATTTATTTACATACTAGAACAAATCAAAAATTGCAAGATCAAGGGACAAATTCGGCATTTGTAGCTTCTATAGGATTTCTCCTAATTTGGATATGCTATTTTGGGATCAATTTATTAGGAATCGGGTTCCATAGTTATGGTTCATTCCAATGAATATCTAATTGAATAAAAGAAAATACATGAAGAATACATAAAAAAATCGTCTGATACACAATGCAATGAAAATTTGTGCGAGTTTTTGAGAACCGTTTAAATAGAGGAATTATTCAAATGGTTCTCAAAAACTTTAGATGTATCTCATTACAATTCTAATTCACCCTTCCCTTTTTTTTCATTGTACAACGAAGAATCGTGAAAATATGAAAGTCAAAGAATTCTAAGACTTTCTTTCCAATTAATGAAATTTATTTCATTTAGTATTGAATCTAAAAAAAGAATTAGTATCTATAAAAATAATTAGATAATAGAACTTGTACCTTGTCAACCGATAACGGGAGAACGAAATCAGGATAAAAACCAATTCCTATAATTATGAAACCCATGTGAGATACGGAAGAATAGGCAATACGTTTTTTTAAATTGCGTTGACCGAGAGAAGTTGAAGCTGCATAAATGATTTGTATTATTCCTACTATCACCAACCAGGGAGATAATCTAGAATGAGCGTGAGCTAATAATTCCATATTGATCCGAATCAATCCATATGCTCCCATCTTTAATAATATTCCAGCTAAAAGCATACATGTACTGTAATGTGCTTCCCCGTGGGTATCTGGTAACCATGTATGTAGGGGTATCATCGGCGATTTGACAGCATAAGCAATAAGAAAACCAAAATAGAGTATTATTTCCAATGCTGCAGGATACGATTGATTAGCTAATTTTTCTAAATCTAATGTTGGTTCATTGGAACCATATAAACCCATACCTAGAACTCCTATTAAGAGAAAAATGGAACCTCCGGCAGTGCACAAAATAAACTTTGTAGCCGAGTACAGACGTTTTTTTCCTCCCCACATGGATAAAAGTAAGTAAACAGGAATTAATTCTAATTCCCACATGATGAAAAAAAGTAAAAGGTCTCGAGAAGAAAATGATCCTATTTGGCCACTATACATTGCTAACATCAAGAAATAGAAGAATCGCGGATTTCGAGTAACTGGCCAAGCTGCTAAAGTAGCTAAAGTAGTGATAAATCCTGTCAGTAAAATGGGTCCTATGGAAAGTCCATCGGTTCCCAGTCTCCAGTGAAAATCAAAAAGATTGATCCATTTATAATCCTCCTTCAATTGGATTAATGGATCGTCCAATTGGAAATGATAACAAAATAAATAGGTCATTAGAAGGAGCTCTAGGATACATATACATAGAGTATACCACCTATACACCTTATTTCCCCTATGAGGGAAAAAGACAATTGAAGAACCCGCGAATATGGGCAAAACAAGAAGTATTGTTAACCAAGGAAAATAACTCGTGATAAAGACAAGATAAAATTAGGCCAGAAAAGTCCGTACTCGAGAAAAGAAAATAGATTATTCTTCTCCCGAGCACGGGGTTTTGTCGGTAAAGAGGAATCAAAAGATTCAAGTGGAGTTTTTTGTCACATATCAATAAGAAAGACCCATGCTGCGAGTTGTTTCATGCCATAAATAAACACGGACACTCAAAAAATCCGTTGGACAAGCGGATTCACATCTTTTACAACCTACACAATCCTCGGTTCTTGGCGCAGAAGCAATTTGCTTAGCTTTACATCCGTCCCAAGGTATCATTTCCAATACATCCGTGGGGCAAGCTCGAACACATTGGGTACATCCTATACATGTATCATAAATCTTTACTGAATGTGACATTGGGTCTATAAATTCCAGTTTTGAACACAAAAGATTTTCGATCTGGTAAAATAAGATAAGAAAATGAAATAAATCATATATTTTCTATTGTAGACACCAGACGAATCAATGATTTATCAAAATTTGAAGAATCAATAGATTTTCTAATCTGTTTATGAGAAAGGGCCAAGATACTTTGATTTCCATTTCAATAATCATGAAATAGGAGTTTACGAATTCAATTCATGTGAATTTTACTATCTTTCTATATGTATAGAAATATAATTATATTAAGGATATTATGATATATTATATATCAATATCAGATTAATACGTTTGTTATTAGGTTAGTTATAGAATAAGTTCGTAACTCTAAATCATAAATCTATATGAAAAAAGAGAAGAAAGAAGAATAAAAATATTCTATTATCTTATTATTCTAATTCTATTAGATTCTATTTAGAATATTCTATCTAAAAGTCTTATGTTTTGATTTCTATGTGAAAATAGAAGAATTCTAACTAATTATTCAGCAAATTCGATTGATTGATACGAGTTGATTTTCTGTTACGATGGATCGACGAAACAATAGCTAGACCAATAGCTATAACAAAGATTGAGAAAATCTCTCCTTTTAATTGCCGACTATCGAATATATCGGAAAATGTGACAAGATTTAGATTCACCGAATTCAGTATAAGCTCAAGACACATAAGTGCTCTAACCATGCTTCGGCTTGTGATCAGTCCATAGATACCGATAGAAAATAAATAAACACTTAGAAAAAGTACATGCTCTAACATCATTGATAAATCCCTCATATATCTCGATTGATTTCAATATGAACAAAAAGGAAACCGATTCAGTTGACTAGACTAGAAGAATTACATAACAAAAGAAGATATTCACAGTAGATTGAAAAAAGAATAGATTAAATCCATTTTCATTCTTTAATTTTAAAAAAGGAAGTTATTATTTCTTATTATATTAGTATTAGAATTCTATTATTGACGAGCCATAGTAATTGCACCTATCAAAGAAACTAAAAGAATTATAGAAATGAGTTCAAAAGGAAGATAAAAATCTGTGGATAAATGAATCCCAATTTGTTGAACGTTACTTATTAAGTCCTGTTCTATAATCTGATTTGATCTTGTAGTCCGAAAAATTCCGGACCATGACGTATCTGGGATAGTAGTAATTAATGAAAAAAAGATACTTCTTTTATTCTTTGATATTCATATTTACATATTGAATTCTATGAATTAGATTTATATTTTATAGTATTGAAATATCAATTCATTTTTTCTCTATTTTCTAGAAAATAGAGAAAAAAGAGTTCATGTTCCACCGAATCACACGTAGAGATATTGCTAATACACATAGAGTTAATGGTATTTCATAACTAATTGATTGAGCTGCAGCTCTTAGACCGCCTGAAAAGGAATACTTATTATTTGATCCATATCCTGACATAAGAAGACCAATGGGGACAATACTTGAAAAGGCAATCCATAAAAAAACACCTATACTGAGATCAGCTAAAACAAGGTGATATCCAAAAGGAATTACTAAATAACTTAGTAGAATTGATATAAACCCTATAGAGGGTCCGACCCTAAATAAACGAATATTACCTCTAGATGGAAGAAGATCCTCCTTCAAAAGTAGTTTGGTCCCATCCGCTAAAGCTTGAAGAATTCCTAACGGGCCGGCATATTCAGGTCCAATACGTTGTTGTATTGCTGCAGATATCTTTCTTTCTAACCACACAATGACTAATACCCCCATTGTGATTCCTAAGACAAGGATTAAAATGGGGACAAAAATCCATATGAATCCATAGACTTCTTTTAAGGATTCTAATCTATAAAAAGAATTAATAGTTTGTACTTCTGTCGTATCAATTATCATTTCAACGATCAACTTCTCCCATAATGATATCTATACTACCTAGTATCGTCATGATATCAGCCAATTTCATTCTTTTAACTAGCTGGGGAAGAATTTGCAAATTGATGAAACCGGGTGGACGAATTTTCCATCTCCAGGGGAAAACACTACTATCTCCTATTAAATAAATTCCTAATTCTCCTTTTGGGGCCTCTACCCTTACATAAAGTTCTTGTTTTAACAATTCAAAATTGGGTGAAAGTTTTTTAGTAATAAATCTATATTCAAAATTATTCCATTCGGAATCCTTTGTCCTATGAAAACGCCGGTTTTCTAAATTTTCATAAGGCCCTCCAGGAATTCCTTCTAGAGCCTGTCGAATGATTTTTATGGATTCTTGCATTTCACCGATTCTTACTAAATAACGAGCTAATGTATCGCCTTCTTTTTGCCATTTGACTTCCCAATCAAATTTATTGTAACACTCATAGGGATCAACTTTACGAAGATCCCATTGGATTCCAGAAGCTCGTAACATTGGTCCTGATAAACCCCAATTTATTGTCTCCTCCCCACCAATAATGCCCACTCCTTCAACTCGTTCCAAAAAGATGGGATTTCGCGTAATGAGCTTTTGATACTCAACAACTTCTGTTAAAAAATAATCACAGAAATCAAAACATTTATCTATCCAGCCATAAGGTAAATCCGCAGCTACTCCTCCGATGCGGAAATAATTATGCATCATCCGCATACCCGTGGCGGCTTCGAATAGATCATATATTAATTCCCTCTCTCTTAAGATATAAAAAAAGGGAGTCTGTGCACCAATATCGGCCATAAAAGGGCCAAGCCATAACAAATGGGAGGCTATACGGCTCAGCTCCAGCATAATAACTCTGATATAACTGGCCCTTTTAGGCACTTGAACACTTTCCAATCGTTCTGGTGCATTTACTGTTATTGCTTCTGTGAACATAGTAGCTAAATAATCCCAACGTGTTACATAAGGCAAATATTGTATAATTGTTCGGTTCTCCGCTATTTTTTCCATCCCTCTGTGTAAATAGCCCAATATAGGTTCACAGTCAATAACATCTTCACCATCCAGAGTAACGATCAGCCGAAGAACACCATGCATTGATGGGTGGTGAGGACCCATATTGACTATTATGAAATTCTTTCTTGTAGCCGGTACGGTCATATTTTTTTCCTTAATTCATTATTTCATGAAATTCTTAAAATGAAAAATCTAAAAAAAAAATAATAACTGAACTAATAATAATAAGAAAAGAATGAAAAAAATAAAAAAGAACAAGGATAATAAGAAGAAAATAATAAGAAATTCAAATTTAATTAACGAGTTTTTGGTTCCCGAATATCTAACTGATCCATTAATTTCTTATAACGCACTTTATTTTTCTTTGACAAATAAGTCAATAATCGTTGACGTTTTCCCAGAATTCTTCGTAGACCTCTTTGCGATAAAAAATCTCTTTTGTGCAATTCTAAATGTGAAGTAAGTCTCCGTATCTTACTGGTGAAATGGAATACTTGAAATTCAACAGACCCACTATTTTCTTCTTTTTCTTCTTGTGTAATAACTGAGATGAATGAATTTTTGACCATAAATTAAGATTTCTATCTTTCTTTTCTGTGAATTTTACGGATCAGGAAAAATAATAATATTTCTTATGTCAGTTATTTTCATCTAGTATACATCAAAATTGGATTTCATTCATATACTACTTTGTTTTTTCTTTATATGGTTTATGTTTTTATGTTTTGTATATTTGATCCAAATATACAAAACATATATGTATTCACGAAAGAAAACAATTTCTTTTTACTTAAAAGGATTCCGTTATTCCTAATGAAAATTGATACACTATGAAATCAGCATCGTGTAGTAGAATGTTACACAGTGTATATGTTTCGGCTTTCATCTATGAATCTACCAAATATGTTACACGATATGTAGGAAATCCACTATAGATCTTTTTCATTTTTCATTGGAATTGAATTAATTCTGAATTGTGAATACATATGTATTCTTGACATACTGAAACGACTGCTGTTATTGGTATCAAACCAATAGCGATTCATACAAGCTACATCTTCTAATCGAAAATTGGGCCAAAGAAACAATTTGAATTTCATGAAATCTTTTCTATCTGTATTAATATGTTTGTCCTCATTCAAAAATTGTCCACAGTTTCTTATTTTGTTTTCATTGCAAAATCTTGTATTTCTATCCACAACATGAAAATTCCGGGAATTGAAACAAATTCGAATTCGAAATTCTCTACGACGTCTGGGAGATAGAATATTTTCAGGAACAAGTAAATCATAATGATTTTTGTCTCCACTCAAAAATATGTTGCTGTGTCGTGCAATGGATTTTTCAAACCCCCCTTTCTCAATATATCTTTTTTTTGTGTATTTTTTCTTTGTTTGATGCTTTTTCTTATCGACCAATGAAATATCCATAGTTTGATATATAATATATTTTCCTTTCCTTTGTATAGATAGACAAATCGGTTCAATAATAAATATTCCCTTTCTTATCAATTCTGCAAGAACTAGGTCCTTTTGAATCAGCATTTCATCTATATTTATTTCACCTCTGTGAATCGAAGATATAGCAATTTCCTTTGGATTTCTTAGTCTAAGTAGGAGACAATATATCCTTATATTTTTCATTATTTCTTTCTTCAAGGGATAAGCCCATCTTAGTTGGAAAATTAAATATCTTTTCAAAAAGAAATCTAGTTCCATTTCATTCTTGCTCTTATCTTGTTTCTTTTTTAGAACCTTTTTCATTTCTAATCTTGCGTAATCTTCTTCAACAGTTTTTTGATTTTCTTTTTTTATTTTTCGTAGATTCCATACAAGATTTCCTTGGACCTGTTGTTCATTCTCTTCCTGCTTGGAATTTCCTAATTCACGATCTTTTTTTTTATTAGATGATTTCTTTGGATTTACGTTAATGTTTTTACTTTTTTCATTTATAGAAAAATGAAAAAAGAGTGATTTGATTGGGATGATCCAAGGTTTCATTTTATATACATCAAAAAGTAGCACAAATTCTGGGAAGAACCAAGTTTCTATATTGGATATAGTATCATGATTTGACGCGGTATCATAGAACCTTTCTTTATTCATTCCCATGCAATCAAAAAAGAAACTTTTTTGATTGCATGGTTTGATCTCTTGATGAATTGTAGGAAAAAAAAGATCTTTTTTTTCCATTTTTTTTAAATTATTAATTTCAGTCTTAGTATCTTTCTGAATCTTGATACCAATATGTGCATCGGTCCAGATCTCAATATTATTTATAAAACAAAGATGAAGAATTCTACAATCAAGATATTTTCTATCCAAATTTGTATTCCTATCAATAAGATATCCTTTTTCTAGATAATCATTACTAGGTATACTTACCAATACATAAAATGATTCAGGTTTCGATATATTGAAATGAGATGGAATTTCTCGGTCCCCGTTTATTTCTAATGTTGATCCAGAAATGTATAAATTAGGAAGGTTTATGTATTTATATGAGAGAAGATCATATCTGTAATGTTTTTTCCATTTGTCTTTTTGACTCATAAATGAATTTGCTGCATAGTCATTTTTTTTCATGAAAGAAATAAATTGGTATTTTTGATATAAATCCAATTGGTTTGATTCCTTGTTTTGAATCATACGATGTTTATTGATTCTATTTCGCCATTCTTTAGGTACTAATGGAGACCTTTTTTTTTGAGATAAATCATATTGATAATGACCTTTTAACCAATTTTTCCATTCGTTCATTACATACGTATGAATTTTATTATGTGAGTTAAATATTCCATGTATCATACAATAGTCTTTTAAATTATCCTTAAAAAAAGGATAGCTCCCTTGATATTTAAGTACAGGTCTCAATTGATACTTATTAAGTAATTGGTTTTGTGATATTTTGTAAAAAACATATGCTTGGGACAGGGAAGATAAGTTCCAATAAGTATTGGGATTTTGATTGCTATTCGTAGTATTATCAGTATTTGAAAACGATTTTAATTTTTTTATAGTCAAAAGAAAATTCATTGTATTTTGATTTGTTTCATCAATCCCTTCTTGTTCTTTATTTATTTCATTGTTGTAAATGGATTTATTAAAGATCTTTTTTGTTGATTCAAAGAAAAGTTGTGCATTTATCTTAGAAACGGTAATGGTACATAGCAAAATATCTATGTATATTTTTTCAATGAATGATTTGATAAAGTAGTGTGATTTACGCATTAATCGAATATTTTTCCTTTTTAATATTTTCAAAATATGTTTCTGTGATCCCGATCCTTTATTATCAGAAATTAGAACTATTTCTTTTTTTTTCTTGTCTTTTGTGGTTTGTTCAATTTGATTCCTGATTTTGATTGTCTTATCAGAAAGATCTTTCATTCTTTTTTCTATTACGGACGATTCGCGAAGAATCTTATTATTTCTTTTGAAATCTTTTTTGTTTTCGTTTGGTTCATATACTTTTTCTTTCCTTAATTCAAATAAGAAAATTGGATTTACTTTCTCCAGTTTTTTCATTATTAGTTTGATAACTTGAACGACCCCTTTTGTTTTTTCTTTTCTAATTTTTAGAAAGGATTTTATTTTTTTATTTTTTTATTTAAAGATTTTAAAACTTGTGAAATTTTATTTTTCACCTTTTTTTTTCTTTTTTGGAGTTCTTTATAAATAGGTTCAAAAAAAAAAGGTCGTTTTTGGGGAGAACCAAAGGGAAGTTCCGCTTCCATTCCCCAGACTGTTAAAAAACAAAAATTTGTTTTTTTCTCTTTTTTTTTCATTAGATCTCTATGATGAGATTGTGCCTTAGATTTTCTCCAAGGTTTTAGACAGAAAGGATATAGAATCTTTATCTGAATACCATTTATTAACCAATCTTGGGGAAATTCTGTTTCTGATAATTGAACACCATTATAGGTGCATTTAATATGGATTTCTCTATTCCATTCCTTAAAATCCTCGTCCCACTCGGTAATTTGGAATAATAACATACGGAAAAGATTTTTGGCTATTATTAATGAAGGCAATAGAATGTATTTTCTAAGAAAAGATTGGGTTATTAACATCAAACTTCTTATTACTTGAGTAAATATAAAAGCATCCCAAGCTTCTGATATTTCTATCTGTTCGTTTTTATATCTTTTTTCCTCTTTTTCCTTTTCTTCTTTTTTATTGTCATTTTCAAAATAGGAAATTTTTAATTCTGATTCTTGTTCTCTGCCCATCCAATTCCTAAAAATTATATTCTTCATTTCGTTGATATCAAAAGACGAAAAAAAAGGCATTTTGTCTAGACGATCCAAAAAAAGTGGGGAATGTACATTTACTTGAAAGAGGTCCCAAATAACTGTTTTACGTCTTTGAGCGCGCATGGATCCTTTGATTAGATTGCGACGAAAATCCGATTGTTGTGAGTAACGTATCAAAGCCACCTCTCCCTCTTCCATTTGATCATCGTTTTTATCATTGTTACTAGTATTCTGAATACTAGAAATAGAATTGGTATTCTGATCATTATCGTTATAAATTACCACAAGTTTGGCTCTTCTTGAATGAATCTCATGATCGTCTTCCTCCAATTCTTCTTCATTTTCTTCTTCCTCTTCTTCCAAAATCTCGGTTAATTTGTATGACCATCGAGAAACCTTTTTACTGACTTCTTCTATTCTAATTCCAATAGATTCTTTTTTCATTTTTTTTTGATCTTTTGTATGTGTTGTAATTACATCAAATACAAATTGCAAATATTTTGCTTGACTTTCGGAATCAATTAATTTTTCCTCTTTAGAATTCAAAAATGATTGACGGTGGAGTTCTACGGAATCATTAATAAGTAGATCATGAATCTTATTTATAATAAAAAATTCTACTAAATCTTCTGTATCTGTATAAGTATTCATGATTGCGCGTGAATCTAATTTTTTTCTCGTTCCTCGATATGGTCCGTTGAAAAAAGGATCATATGCTTTTGGCAAGCATTTTCTTTTTTTTTCATCATCACATAATATGGTTCTTTTTTCAAGCATATCCAGACTAGAGGATCCCTCATTTTTTTCTATAATTTGGATTCGGCTTTTCAATTCATTGTTCAAATTGCACTTTTTTTTTTCATTAGTATAAATCCAAGAATTATAAAGATCTTCATCGTATAGTTTTTCTATTATGTATAAAGAAATTCTTTGTTCTAGCATTTCCGAAAAAGTGGATAAACTGGGCGGATATGTAAAGGATATTATTTGTTTCCCATCACTTGTACATGTAAAAAAAAAGAATTGTGACATTTCATTGCGTAAAGCATTTTCTAATTTATTATTTTTTATATATCGTAATGGACGATTCCATCGATTAAAATCGAAAAGAAAAGTGACAAAAGTTTTTTCAACCCACATATTCTTCTTTTCTTTTTCTCTTCTTTCAGTCTTCCCAATTCCCAATTCTCTTGATGGGTCTCCAGATCAGAATCTTCGTAAACTGGGCTATCTTGATCTTGATAGCGTGCCTCTTTAAAGTGAAATTCATCCTTTGTTTTTTCCTTTCCATTCACTCGGATCTCTTCCGTTTCATCTATTTTGTCCAGATCCTCTCCTTCTTCCGAAAAAAGGGAAGGGTTTTCTTCGGTGGATCCCTCTTGTTCCTGTTTAGTC